CAAAGGAGAATCGAAAAAATCATATTTTCATACAATATCTTAATTGAATTATATGTAATGATCAATAAATTAAGTTGAATTCTATATCTACACATACCAAAAACATAGAAAAATCCGAATACCAATCTAATCTATTCTATAGATATTTGGGCTAGAGTTGACAAACAAACAAAACCAGCAATATACTGTATTAGTATCGCATAGAAATCTAAATGGGGCGTGGCCAAGTGGTAAGGCAACGGGTTTTGGTCCCGCTATTCGGAGGTTCGAATCCTTCCGTCCCAGAACATATATATTCTCTGACAATATAGATTGCTTTTTTAACAATGTTCTGTTTAAAATCGAAATGTTAGCTGGAATGTGATTGTTGTTTCTGATTTTTTTCTTCGATGAGTCGTTTTTTTTTCAAAAACTGAATCGAGATGCGAAAGAATCCATATTCCCTATCTCGTATTCTCTACCCCCTAAATTAGCCTAATTAGATTCAATTTTCTTTTTTTGTAGATTTCTTGACTTTTCGCCAAGAGGGGGTTTTTGGTACTAATTAAATTCACTAAGTCTCTTAATTCTTAATCAATGAGGTAGGCTAAAATAGAAAAAGGAGCAAAAACTGTACTTAATCTGGACTTGTTTGGCTTTGTGCCTAGACAGCTCGCATTTCGTAAAAATTAAAAAGACTAGGACACCGCCTTCTTTTGATTTATGCTGCATCAGTCCCATAGAATGGGGTAGATAGGAGTTAATCAGTAATGGGAGGGCGTTCATTTCAATATCTATAAACGATAACAATTGCTCAGTCTATTTGATTGAATTGATAGATACGAAACCCTCCCCATTCTTTGGATTTTATCAATCAGATGAAAAAAAAAAAAAGACTTATCTTTTTTCCTAAGATGATCAAAAGTTTTTTTTAACTATCAAATTTTCTTGGAATAATGATGTCGAAAGGGGAACTTTCGAAATTTATTCGAAATTTCGAAAGAGAAAGAGTTTGAATCATTCCTTAGAAGCTGAATCTTTCTTTCCTATTAAGTCACGTGAAGATGCAGAATCAAAAAGAATTCGTTTATTCGTCTTATTTATTATTATTTATATAAAAAAATTATTTCTTAGATATATTTATTAATTAATATTATAATGTTAGACAAATTAATATTAGCGATGGGGTCTTACTAAGACTTCTTCAGAAAAATCTTTATCCACCTATATCTATAGTATTATTTATATCTATATACTATATAGATATAGAAGATATAGAAAATACTATAGATTATGGTGTTTATACATCAGCCCAACCAATGACTATTCATGATTCCATAATTGAATCAATTCCATACCGGTTCTTAGAGGAATGTTATGGTAAAACTTCGTTTGAAACGATGTGGTAGAAAGCAACGTGCGACTTGAAGGACACGATCCGTTGTGGATTTGTACATCCACCATTTTTTGTAGGAATGAAGGTGCTCTTAGCTCGACATCATTGGTTCTGTTTCACTAGAACCCCTCGTTTTTTGTTGTCTTGGAATGTAAATAGTCCATGATGGAGCTCGAGTAGAAAGTATTAATTTCTTTCTCGGGGCAAGGGTCTAGGGTTAATGCCAATCAATAAAAAAATTGAAACAACTTCGTAAATATATCTTAGGTATGGAAATCGAAAGAATCCAATTCGAGCAAGTTTCAAATTAAAAAATTTATAGGAATTGATCAAACTATTTTCGATCCAAAGTGTTTCACGAGGGAATCCATCATCTTGTAGGATTCTTTCATAGAAATCGCAAAAAGGGTATGTTGCTGCCATTTTGAAAGGATTAAAAAGCACCGAAGTAATGTCTAAACCCAATGATTTAAAATAAAACTAAAGGATCCCAGAACAAGGAAACACCTTTTAAATTGTCTTAATAACTGGATCAGACTGAAGAATCCGATTTTAAACGAGACAAACAAAAAAGGAGGAAAGACCGCTCAATAAATGAAATTGCCGAAAGATTTTCCTTTGAACTGTTTGCAAATTATCCAACTTGAGTTATGAGAGTACGAATGGGTTCTTTTTCATTTTAAGGAAGAACGAAGAAAAAAAGACTTACATCTTTAATTGCTTTGATCATTTTATGGATCCAGTTGTCATTTCTTAGATAGAATTCCATACAGAGACAAAACTTCGAATCAATCATTTTTCTCGAGCCGTACGAGGAGAAAGCTTCCTATACGTTTCTAGGGGGGGTGTTGTTCATCTACATCTATCCCAATGAGCCGTCTATCGAATCGTTGCAATTGATGTTCGATCCCGAAGAGAAGGAAAAGATCTTCAGAAAGTGGGTTTTTATGATCCGATAAAGAATCAAACTTATTTAAATGTTCCTGCTATTTTATATTTCCTTGAAAAAGGTGCTCAACCTACAGAAACTGTTCAGGATATTTTAAAGAAGGCAGAGGTTTTTAAGGAACTTCGTCCTAATCAACCGAAATTCAATTAAGGAAATCAATTAAGGAAATACAAAAA